TCCATTTTTATTTTTCGAAGCTACTCCTTTTCCTATTCATTCAACTGCCAAATCTTATGAATTCGGGTCGATTGGATCGAGTGAAAAATCCTATTGTTTTGGTTGTGGACTCAAGGGTTCAGGTTCAAACATGTTCTTTGAAGAAATATATGAGTTCTATTATAATAGAAAAAAAATATGTTTTTTTTATTCCATTTAAGTAAATCGAGAAAAGGAAAAACATAATAAGAAATGACACTCCTATCATAGGAATGGAAATAGCCTTGTTGCTGCTTCAATAACAAGCATTTTCGTTTTCAAATCAAATAAATCATTTGATCTATGATTCATTGGAACAAGGAATGGCCTGGCTAGGTACTGGCCAGGCCGGGGGAATAAAAGAAAGAACTTTTCGGACGAAATCAAAGAGGGACTCTTTCTATTGGAGATATCTGTTTCGAATCATTATCTAAAGGGAATTGATGATTGATCAAATTCGTCTATATTTATAGAATAAAGAAAGATAAGGAAAAACTTTTATCAACCTTTATTTCACGCGTCACATATGAATTATCCTTTTAAAATTAGGAGAGATGGCTGAGTGGACTAAAGCGGCGGATTGCTAATCCGTTGTACGAATTATTTGTACCGAGGGTTCGAATCCCCCTCTCTCCGTTTCTTCTGATCACTTGATATTTCCCTTTCGAATTCGAAAAAATCTCTAACCCCCTTTCTCATAGTTAAATGTATGGAATGGAGAAAGAAAATCCTAAGAAAATTCAGAAATCGAGCAAGGAAAAACCCCTGATTTTTTTATTCATCACGTCCAGGATTACGTCCTGGATCATTAGATAGGAATCCGAAGATGAAGAGAGAAACAAAGAATATCACTACTGTGTAAACGAAGAGTTTGAGAGTAAGCATTACACAATCTCCAAGATCATTTTGGGGGAAATAGGGGAATAGATTCTCCATTTTTGTACCACATATTCCGTTTTGACACCAAGAAAAGAAGCGGTTTCTAGAAAACATAAGGAATTTGCAGGAATGAATTTGTAATAAGATTCTGATTCTTTCGTTAACAAAATGATCTCTCATACCTACAATTAGGTATTGTAGGGACCATACATAGGGTCTTCGACCCCCAGAAGGAATGAAGAAATGAGGTGATTCCGATTCATCTCGGTTATCCAAAAGAATTTCCATGTTTGAGTCGAGGGTTCATTATCTGATCTTATCAATTCTTAAGAATAGAATTTTGATTTTATCGAATAAATCATGAATGTTTCTAAGACAGTATTAAAGATCTCATCGAAAACTTACAGCAGCTTGCCAAACAAGGGCTAAGAGAAAAAAGAGCACAGGTATGACTGGCATAACATCTACGATTGGATTGAAAAAAGCATAAGCTTCGGGCAATTTGGCGAAGAAAAAGCTACTCGAATGAAGGGCAGAATTAAGACAGATCAAACTAAAGATATTAAGCATAACAAACATTTTGTTCTTGGAGAAAATTTCATTATTATTGGGTTATTGATATAAGGGGAAAATGAAGAAAGAAGGGAAAGTAGGCCGCAAAATATTTCTTTTTCTTTGAACTCCCTCAATCAAAAATCCTTCAATTCTCAAATGAGAATAGAAGGAATCATACCTTACATACAATATCTTAATTGAATTATATGTAATGATCAATAAATTCATTTTGATTCTACATCTACATGTGTAAAATCATAGCAACAACCAATTCAATAGATATTGGGGCTGGAATTGACGAACAACCAATACCGATATTAGTGTTTATCGGTGTCGAATAGAAATAAAAATGGGGCGTGGCCAAGTGGTAAGGCAACGGGTTTTGGTCCCGTTACTCGGAGGTTCGAATCCTTCCGTCCCAGACCAATTCTATCATAACAAAGATTGTTCTTTTTAAGAATCTTCTGTTTAAGGGTGTAATGTTGGATACAATGTGATCCAATCTTTCTTTGTGATTTCTAATGATTCTTCTATAGAATCATATCTTCCCTTTCGATTTTGTTTCTCACAAACAAACGGATCGAGTATCAATGACATGTGGATGGAAATAAATATCTTTTTTGATATAGGTAGGATGGGAACAAAGATCAAAGTGAAATTCAAAAAAAAAACTGGGTGGGCCATTCAGCGTATGTTCGCCCCCTCGCCCATATTCATATTGAAGGTTAGTTAGTCATTTGGATAAACTTTATGTCCCATATCTATGATATTTGGATTCTCACATGATGCATTCTGAGTCGAAATGCGAAATAAAAGAGAAGTCTCGACCTTCCCTAAAGTAAATATAAATAAAGATAGGGTAGACAAAATGACTAATTCTATGTGGATCCTGAATCCTAAAAAACGGGGGGGTTCTTGGTATTAATTCCAGCGATGGAATTAAAGCTCCTGAGACTGGGGTGGGACAAAATCAAACAAAATAGTAACAACGAATTGATATGAACCCATTTTGCTTTGTACTTATACAAGACAGGATAGCATCCCATAAGAAGATCCTTTTAAATTGGCTTTGGATATGATTCATGATCCCCATGGAATTCGTGTCGATATGAGTTAATCCGCAAAGGAAAGGAAGGTATCAATTTCAAGACCCTTGTCATCCGGATCTTATTAACAAACAAGAAAATTCAATACGGAACAGATTATTTTCTTTGGACCTAATTTCTTTTATTTTGTATTTGATTTGGCTCCAATGAATAATTGGAAATCAATGTAGCGATCAGTTGGGGGAGGGGGGAGATTCATACATTCACTTTACTTTATGGAAAGATTCCTGAATCTGAAGTAAGGAAAAATCTGTAGAAAATGAACCATGCCTATATGTATTGTTATTGTTCTATTTCAGTGATCAGTGACACCGGTGTTTCAGTTTTGGCGAAAAAGATCTGCGATCCCTTAAATACCCACGATTACCCCCGGTAACACTTGTTTGGTGTATCTGATGAATACGATAAAATCAGATGAAAGAATACCTGAAAGAATACCGACCTTCATTTTTTCTTTCATGAGCCCCTTCTATCCATCCCCAAGAAAACAAAACAATTGGATTTGTTTCATGACCCATTTATCTGGTTTAAATTATTGATGATTCAATCGGAAAGGAAACATAGAGGTCTTTTATGATGATCAAATTCGCGTCTGATTTAATTAATCAGATATCTGCTAAACATTTTTAGATCCTCGTTGTACCGACTTGTTGATGGATTTAGAGATTCAATTCAGTCTTTACTGGAAAACTTATTTCCAGTAATGATGTCGAAGTAGGAAATTCTTGAAATTGTTTTTTATGATTCCTTATAAATTCTTTCTACTCGAAGAAGTGTGACATTGGTGAATCTATCCTATCGAGTCACTTGCGATCTTTCCCGGTCATTGGAATAGCTTATTTGGTTAATGACTCATTCTGTTCCGGTATCGGTAATCTAATTAAAGACCCTTCTTTAGTTTTAGTTGTTTGAGAAAGAATTGGATCTTTCATGATTCATCATCCCTAACAATCTGTTGAAGATGTAAAGAAGTGTTAAGCAACGCATTTCTTCGTGTTTTTTAAAAATGTGTTTCATTTATGGGGTTAAATTATATTCTTGCTGAGACTTCTCCAGATCCATCTATGAAAATGAAAGTATGGAGGACTTCATATACTATATACCGATTGAGCCAATGACTATTCATGATTCCATATTGAATCAATTCCATACCGGTCCAAAATTAGAGGAATGTTATGGTAAAACTTCGTTTGAAACGATGTGGTAGAAAGCAACGTGCGACTTGAAGGACATTATCGGCTGTGGATTCTTGTACCCACCATTTTATATATCAAAGAAGATGCTCTCGGCTCGACATAGTTTGTTCTATTCCACTAGGACCCCAATTTTGGGGTTGTAATAAAATAATATAATTATAATATAGCACATGATGGAGCTCGAGCATAAAGAATTGGTTCATTTAGCAGAGAGAAGGATCTAGGGTTAATGCCAATCAATAAGTTGGAACAACTTCGTAAGTATATCTTCGGTATAGAAATTGAAAGGATCAAGTTCGAACAAGTAAAAAAAAAAAAGAAAATGAATTTGTCGAAATAGTTTTACCAATTCCGATCAAAAGTGTATCACAGGGGAATCAATCGTTTCCATAGAACGAAATAACAAAAGGTATGTTGCTACCCTTTTGAAACAATTAAGGATCACCGAAGTAATGTCTAAACCCAAGGATTCAAAGCAAAGATAAAATAAAGGATACCGGAACAAGGAAACACCGTTTTCAATTGTCTCAACAACTAGATCAGAATGGGGAAGAAATAAAATCGATTCTAGGCGAGACAAACAAAAGAGGTTAGAGACGGCTCAATAAATGTTTAAGGATTTCCCTTCGAGCTCTTTGAGAATTACCCAACTTGAGTTATGAGTACGAATGAGATTTCTTTTTTTTTTTTTTCAGGAAGGAAGAACAAAAAAAAATGACTCAAATCATAGTCTAATTGATGATTTTGTGGATCTATTTGCCACTACAATACATAAATTCGAATCATTCTTTTCGAGCCGTACGAGGAGAAAACCTCTTATACGTTTCTAGGGGGGGTTGTTCATTTATGTCTATCCCAATGAGTCATCTATCGAATCGTTGCAATTGATGTTCGATCCCGAAGAGAGGGAAGAGATCTTCGTAAAGTGGGTTTTTACGATCCGATAAAGAACCAAACTTATTCAAATGTTTCCGCTATTCTATATTTCCTTGAAAAAGGCGCTCAACCTACAGGAACTGTTCATGATATTTCAAAGAAGGCGGAGGTATTTAAGGAATTTCGAATTAATCAAATGAAATTAATGAAATAAAAAAAAGGGGGGGGGGTGCCCAGTATCTAGCTTTGTCTAATTGTTTCTCCACCATTCCTTATTTTTTTTCTCTATTCTCTATTCATTGTTGCTCTCACATGACCCCGTATCATAGAACTATAAAAAAAAATATCTTCTCTTGATATGAGACAGATAGAAAAAAGATTGAGTGAATAGATGAAATAACTGGGAAATTATGGGATTACCATCAATCAGATGGTTTTCGTTGGGACTCCACCAACAAACAAAAGGTCAATCTTGCTTATTGTACCTCTATTGAATAAATATTGAATAAACCCGACATTTTTTTCCTACCGGAATTCCTTATTTATTTCCCCACTCATACTTCATCCCTTATCTATGTTGTAGTGTCACTCCAACACAAGTCCTTGTTTTATTTATTGAATTGGTTTTCTCAACATTCAATTCATATTGACAATGGTGTATCGAACAAATATAATTCGATCGTGGATAAATAGATCTATTTATCCACATTTCATAAGTTTGTTTCTTTATTTCACTCAAACGATGGGTTCGTCAATTTCGTTGTGACACAAGAAGTATCTTAGTTAATATAATGAAAAAAAAAAAATAGAGTATGGGTAGTCTATAAATTTTTACATTTATTTAGATTTTCTCTATAATTTATCCCAGAATCTGTTGTATTTTCATCTGATCTCTGTTCATTTTTATGTTCACAATTGATCATCAAATCTTTCTTTTTGATCTGTTGCTAGTTCAATGTTTTGACGAGGTCGGGCAATCGAATCTCTTTATTTATTTTTTATTCCGATCGTATCTACACACCCTATTTATATGGGTTGCTAACTCAACGGTAGAGTACTCGGCTTTTAAGTGCGGCTATGGTCTTTTACACATTTTGATGAAGCAACGGATTCGTCCATACCATTGGTAGAGTTTGTAAGACCACGACTGATCCTGAAAGGGAATGAAAGGAAAAAACAGCATGTCGTATCAATGGAGAACTCTTAGAATACTTCATCCTTAACGGATCGATACAAAATCTTGTTTTGATTCTTTTCTTGGAAAGGGGTCAAATCAATTCAAGTTGGGTCGAGTGAATAAATGGATAGAGCCCTATAGCTCCAATTATAGGGAAACCAAAAGCAACGAGCTTCTGTTTGTTCTTAATTCGAATGATTACCCGATCTAATTAGACGTTAAAAATATATTAGTGCCTGATGTGGGAAAGGGTTCTCTTGTGAGTGGATCATCAATTCCTTTTTTTTTATGAATCCTAACTATTCTCTATTATGTTCTCTATTATGTAGTGGAGACGAATGTGTAGAAGAAACGGTATACTGATCAAAATTCATTATTCCAAAGTCAAAAGAGTGATCGGGTTGTAAAAATAAAGGATTTCTAACCATCTCTTGTAACTATAACGAACATAAATAAATTGGATGGAAATAGGATCCGTTGATTGTCCTTTCTGGCTCCGGGGTATCTATTCTTTTCTTACTATATACCTTGTTCTGACCGTATCGTACTATGTATTATTTGATAACTCAAGAAATCCCCCATTTGGTTCAAGTGTAATTTCAAATGGAAATGGAGGAACTACAAGGATATTTAGAAATGGATGGATTTCGGCAACAATACTTCCTATATCCGTTTCTATTTCAGGAATATATCTACGCGCTTGCTCATGGTCATGCTTTAAATGGATCGATTCTTTATGAACCGGTGGAAAATTTAGATCATGACAATAAATCCAGTTCACTAATTGTGAAACGTTTAATTACTCGAATGCATCAACAGAATCGTTTGATTATTTCGGTTAATGATTCTAATCAAAATCGATTCGTTGGGCACAACAATCATTTTGATTCTCAAATGATATCGGAGGTTTTTGCAGTCGTTGTGGAAATTCCATTCTCGCTGCGATTGGTATCTTCCCTAAAAGAAAAAGAAATAGCAAAATCTCATAATTTACGATCTATTCATTCAATATTTCCCTTTTTCGAGGACAAGTTATCACATTTAAATCATGTGTCAGATATACTAATACCCCACCCCATCCATCTGGAAATCTTGGTTCAAACCCTTCACTCTTGGATACAAGATACTCCTTCGTTGCATTTATTGCGACTCTCTCTCTACGAGTATTGGAATTCAAATAGTCTCATTACTTCAAAAAAATCCATTTCCCTTTTTTCAAAAGAGAATCAAAGATTCTTCTTGTTCCTCTCTAATTCTCATGTATATGAATGTGAATTCATATTCATTTTTCTCCGTAAACAACCCTTTCATTTACGATCAAAATCTTTTGGATCCTTTCTTGAGCGAACACATTTCTATGCAAAAATAGAATATCTTGTAGTAGTGCTTTGTAACGATTTTCAGAAAACCCTATGGTTGTTCAAAGACCCTTTTATGCATTATGTCAGATATCAAGGAAAATCGATTCTGGCTTCAAGGGGGGCTCATCTTCTGATAAAGAAATGGAAATCTCACCTTGTCAACTTTTGGCAATGTCATTTTGACTTGTGGTCTCAACCGGCCAGGATCCATATAAAGCAATTATATAATCATCCCTTCTATTTTCTGGGCTATCTTTCAAGTGTACGACTAAACTCTTCGGTGATAAGGAGTCAAATGCTAGAGAATTCGTTTCGAATAGATACTGCTATTA